TCTATATCTATGACTCCTGGATCAAAATGAATTCCGATTGATCCAACGAATAAAGTAAATAGTACCAATCCAAGCAGAGGAAATAACATAGTATTGTCCGACTCGTGAGGATAGGTGTAAGTGTATTTATTTTTTAAGTAAGTACTAAAGTATCGTATTCCATTTTTTACATTATCATCGATTTGATATGTATCTTTTGAAAAAAAGGAGACCTTATTATTCTTATTCGTTGTTGATAAAGTTGATAAAAGTAAATTTCTATTGACTGCTTTAGGTGCTTCTTTTCCCCATAAAGATATTGAATAGAAAGAACTGTTTTTAGTGGTACTGTAATTTTGAAAATGGATGCGCAAATGTCCATCAAAGGTAAGTAAATACATCCGAAACATATAAAATGCAGTTAATCCTGTTGTGAAGGAAGCTATTATTGCAAAAATTGGTGAATACAACCAACTATCATTAAGAATTTCATCTTTGGACCAAAAACAAGCAAGAGGTGGAATACCACAAAGAGAGAGTGTACCTAATAAAAAAGTAATTCTTGTAATTGGAACATATTTTGTTAAACCGCCCATAAGAACCATATTTTGACTTTTATCCGGCGAATATCCAACAATAGGTTCCATTGAATGAATAATAGATCCAGATCCCAAAAACAATAAAGCTTTCGAATAGGCATGAGTGATCAAATGGAATAAAGCGGCTCGATAAGAACCTATACCCAGAGCTAACATAATATAACCCAATTGAGACATTGTAGAATAAGCTAAACTTCTTTTAATGTCTCTTTGAGCAAGAGCCAAAGTAGCTCCTAATAGTACTGTTATTACACCTATTAAAGAAATGAGATTCATTATGTAAGGTATAACTATGAAAAGAGGAAGAAGCCGAGCTACAAGAAAAATTCCCGCAGCTACCATAGTAGCAGCATGTATAAGAGCCGAAATGGGAGTGGGTCCTTCCATAGCATCAGGTAACCATATGTGAAGGGGGAATTGCGCAGATTTAGCAACTGCACCGACGAATAAAAAAGAAGCACACAGAGTAGCAAATAAAGAATCTACTCCATTATTATGAACCAAGTTATTAACTATTTCGAACAAATCCCTAAATTCTAAACTACCAGTTATCCAATAAAGTCCTAAAATTCCTAATAATAAACCAAAATCTCCTATACGATTGGTTACAAAAGCCTTTTGACAAGCGCTTGCTGCAATCGGTCGTGTGAACCAAAAACCTATTAGTAAATACGAACACATTCCTACAAGTTCCCAAAAAATATAAATTTGTATCAAATTGGAACTAGTAACCAATCCCAACATAGAAGTATTGAAAAAACTCATATAAGCAAAAAATCTCAAATATCCTTGATCATGAGACATATAATTGTCACTATAAATAAGAACCATGATTCCAACAGTAGTAATTAATATTGACATAATAGAAGTAAGTGGATCGATCAAGTGTCCGAACTCTAAAGAAAAATCATTATTGACGGTCCAAGACCATAGATATTGATAGATAAAATTTCCATTTATTTGCTGAATAGACAGATTGGCCGAAAACACCATAGCTATACTTAGCATCAAAATACTTGGAAAAGCCCACATACGACGAATATTTTTGGTTGCTGCGGGAATAAGCAGAAGTCCAAATCCTATTAACATTGTAACTGGAAATGGAAGAAAAGGTATTATCCATGCATATTTATATGTATGTTCCATAAAAAAAACAAATTTTCATCTTTTTTCTTATAATTGGAATTGTTTCCGATTCACCAATTCTTATCGCTTTTGAAAGGAACAATAAAAAAAATCAACAAAAAAAGATATAAAAACCTCAATTTTTTTTTTTAATTATTCTGACTTTTGTTAGATCTTAGATATTGGAAATATTTAAAAAGTTACACAATTGGTTGGTCAAATGATATGACCAACCAGTTAGGTAAGAGTAATTACTTAGTTATTAACTTTATTAATTAAAGAAAGTATTTATTAAAATGGGAAATGTAAGATTTTGAATCATTCTATGACTATACTACTATTCCATTTTAGCAATATGTAACCATATCATATACTATAGTCTATAGTATAGTTAAGTAAAAACAATTATACCAAAACAGTAGAATATGGATCGTAGTATGCATCAATAAATCGACTCAAAAAAAAAAAGACCTAGTTATTCTAGTGCATTTATTTGTAGTAAGTACCTAATTTTTTGCGGAACTGATTGATTGGGTTCCAATCCAATAAGAAAGTTCTTATAATACTCCTTACTTCGTATAGAACTGAAATAAAAAATAACAAAAAATGGAAGTACCTCTTCTTAGGTAACGGAATGTCTTGTTTAACATATTAACTACTGCCAGTTGTAGTTAAAGTTTGAACTTAAATTATAGACACGGCACTACGAGCTTATTTAATTACAACTAAATTACAACTAATATAATAGTCAGAAAAATTTCTTTTCAAATTTTACTTTTCTTTTTTCCATTTTTTTCCCCAGTGTATTATATATATTATATATTTATATATAAATAATATATTTGTATTGTATGTTATGAAAGAAAAAACTATTATCGACGGAATTAAGTACAGAAAATGTCTAAAAAGAACGATCTATTTTGAGCAATACATGTCTTTCACATACAACAATAAAAATGAGTAACTCTTTTTTTTGAATGGCAGTTCCAAAAAAACGTACTTCTATATCAAAAAAACGTATTCGTAGAAATATTTGGAAGAAAAAGGGAAATTTAGCTGCAATAAAAGCTTTTTCTTTAGCAAAGTCAGTTTCTACCGGAGATTCAAAAAGTTTTTTTGTGCAACAAACAACAGGTAAGAAAATCTTGGAATAATCTGCATTTTCATGGCTATAAGAACTTCCAATTTTAGAATATGAATAATTCCCATTAACTAGTGTATTGAACTCCTCAAGATTAGTTAGAACTAGTGGCTATGATATGTAGAATAAGAATTCCTCTGTACGCCGGGCCTAGTTCTAAGTATTATTATTTTTTTTTTTTATTCTTGTTTTTCTTTTATTAATTATTAGATTTAATATTTTTGAATTCGTGAGATGGGTTTTTTTCCTATTAATTTTCTTTTCACAATAGAAAAATAGAATGAACAAAGATTTTTCTATTGTGAAAAGAAAATTCAATTAAAATTGTGATGAAACTCTTTTTTTTTTTTCATTTATCTTATCTGATTTCGCGGATTCCAAATAAATAAAATAAAGAAAAAAAAAAATAGAAAAAGGGGACAATTCTTAGTTTCTATCTTGACTGAAAACAAAACTTTCAAGTTTCAAGTGTTTCGGAATAACTTAGTATATAAATAGTACGTAAAAGTTGATTGTTAAAATTGAACTTATGACGATACGAACTAAGAATTTTTGATGAAAATTCAAAGATGAATTTTAAAGAGCTCTTATTCATCAGTTCTAATGTTTCTTAAACTATATTGAATCCTAGAATCTAGATCTAGACGATTCAACATGAATTGACTATACTTATTTCAAGTAAGCCGCTATGGTGAAATCGGTAGACACGCTGCTCTTAGGAAGCAGTGCTAGAGCATCTCGGTTCGAGTCCGAGTGGCGGCATACTCTAAAAGAGATATAATGGATCCTATAATGTATTTAATTCCCGATTTCAATTCTGTAATGGGACCCCTTTTATGTATGATATTTGTGACTTTAGAACATATATTAACTCATCTCTCTTTTTCGATCATTTCAATTGTGATTACGATTCATTTAATGACCCTATTAATCCACGAAATCTGGGGGTTACGTGATTCATCAGAAAAGGGAATGATAGCTACTTTTTTCTCTATAACAGGATTATTAGTTATTCGTTGGATTTCTTCAAGACATTTTCCATTAAGTAATTTATACGAGTCATTAATCTTCCTTTCGTGGAGTTTTTCCATTATTCATATGATTTCCAAGATATGGAATCATAAAAATGATTTAAGCGCAATAACCGCCCCAAGTGCTATTTTTACCCAAGGTTTCGCCACATCGGGTCTTTTAAGTGAAATGCATCAATCGTCAATATTAGTACCTGCTCTACAATCTCAGTGGTTAATGATGCACGTAAGTATGATGTTATTGAGTTATGCAGCTCTTTTATGTGGGTCGTTATTATCAGTTGCTTTTCTAGTCATTACATTTCGAAAAAGCATCGATATTTTTTGTAAAAACAAAATTTTCTTAATTAAGTCATTTTTCTTTGGCAAGATCGAATACGGGAACGAAAAAAAAAGTATTTTAAATAAACACACTTCTCTTCTTTCATTCCGAAATTATTACAAATATCAATTAACTCAACGTTTGGATTATTGGGGTTATCGTGTCATTAGTTTAGGATTTACCTTTTTAACCATAGGTATTCTTTCTGGAGCAGTATGGGCTAACGAAGCATGGGGATCCTATTGGAATTGGGACCCCAAAGAAACTTGGGCATTTATTACTTGGACCATATTCGCGATTTATTCACATACTAGAACAAATCAAAGTTTGCAAGGTACAAATTCGGCACTTGTAGCTTCTATAGGATTTCTTATAATTTGGATATGCTATTTGGGGATCAATCTATTAGGAATAGGTCTACATAGTTATGGTTCATTCACATTAACATCTAATTGAATAAAGGAATACATAAGAACATCGTCCCATATATAATATATAACGAAAATTTGTGCGAGTTTTTGAGAACCCTTTGAATATGATTCCTTGTGATTCAAATGATTCAAAGGGTTCTCAAAAACTCGGAATACATCTTATTACAATTCTAATTCACTAAATGATTTCAAAAATATGAAAAAAAAAAAAAAATTCTAAGACTTCGCTTTCTGTCTCATTAATGAAAACTATCTATGAAAATAATTAGATAGGATAACTTGTACCTTGTCAACTGACAGCGAGAGAACGAAATCCGGATAAATACCAATCCCTATTACGGGTAAAAAGATACAGATCGAAACAAATAGTTCTCGTGGTCCAGAATCCACAAAATTGGAGTTTAGAACATTGAATAGTTTGTATCCGTAGAACATCTGACGTAACATAGATAATAAATAAATAGGAGTTAATATCATTCCAATTGCCATTACAAAGATAATTAGCATTTTGGACATTAAAAGATATTTTGGGCTAGTAATTATTCCCCAAAATACTACTAATTCCGCAACAAAACCACTCATTCCTGGCAATGCAAGAGAAGCCATCGAGAAACTACTAAACATGGTAAATATTTTTGGCATTGGGATGGATATCCCCCCCATTTCGTCGAGATAAACAAGACGTGTTCTATCACAACTCGTTCCTACCAAGAAAAAAAGTGCAGCACCAATAAATCCATGAGAGAGTATTTGTAAAATGGCTCCGTTCAGTCCCATGTCAGTTATAGAACCAATTCCTATAATTATGAAACCCATGTGAGATACGGAAGAATAGGCTATTCTCTTTTTTAAATTGCGTTGACCAAGAGAGGTTGAAGCTGCATAGATTATTTGTATTGTCCCTACTATCACCAACCAGGGAGAAAATATAGAATGGGCGTGCGGTAATAATTCCATATTGATCCGAATCAATCCATATGCTCCCATTTTTAATAAGATTCCGGCTAGAAGCATACATGTACTGTAATGCGCTTCTCCATGAGTATCTGGTAGCCATGTATGTAGGGGTATAATCGGCGATTTGACAGCATAAGCAATAAGGAAGCCCAAATAGAATATTATTTCTAATGTTACAGGATATGACTGATTAGCTAATCTTTCAAAATCCAATGTCGATTCGTTGGAACCATATAAACCCATACCTAGAACTCCTATTAAGAGAAAAATGGAACCCCCCGCAGTGTACAAAATAAACTTTGTAGCCGAGTACAAACGTTTCTTTCCTCCCCACATGGATAAAAGTAAGTAAACAGGAATTAATTCTAACTCCCACATGATGAAAAAAAGTAAAAGGTCTCGAGAAGAAAATAATCCTATTTGACCGCTGTACATTGCTAACATCAGGAAATAGAACAATCGCGAATTTCGAGTAACAGGCCAAGCTGCTAAAGTAGCTAAAGTAGTGATAAATCCTGTCAGTAAAATAGGTCCTATGGAAAGTCCATCGATTCCCAGTCTCCAGTGAAAATCAAAAATATTTATCCATTTGAAGTCCTCCCCCAGTTGAATTAATGGATCGTCCAATTGGAAATGATAACAGAACACATAGGTTGTTAGAAGGAGCTCTAAAAAGCATATACATATAGTATACCACCTAAAGACCTTATTCCCCCTATGAGGAAGAAAAAAAATTGAAGAACCCGCGAATATCGGCAAAACTACAAGTATTGTTAACCAAGGGAAATAACTCGTGATAAAGACAAGATGCGTTTTGACCAAAAAACCCGTGCTCGAAATAATATATTTTCTCGAGTACGGGTTTTTCTCGGTAAAAAGGAATCAAATGATTCAAGTGGAGTTTTTTATATTATAACGTATCAATAAGATAGACCCATGCTGCGAGTTGTTTCATGCCATAAATAAACACGGACACTCAAAAAATCTGTTGGACAAGCGGATTCACATCTCTTACAACCTACGCAGTCCTCGGTTCTTGGCGCAGAAGCAATTTGCTTAGCTTTACATCCGTCCCAAGGTATCATTTCCAATACATCTGTGGGGCAGGCTCGTACACATTGAGTACACCCTATACATGTATCATAAATTTTTACTGAATGTGACATTGGGTCTATAAATTCCAGTTTTGAACATAAAAAATTTTCGATCTGGTAAAGTAAAATCGGTAGTAAAGTAAACAAATTATATATTTATATTGTAGACACCAGACGAATCAATGGTTTATCAAAAAAATCTTAACTTAAGAATCAATAGATTTCTAAATATGTTCGTGAGAAAGGACCAAGAAACTTTGATTTCCGTTTCAACAACCATGATCATACGAGTCACACATGTGACTTCACATTGGCCAACAGATTGTCAATATTTCAATAGTAATATTGAAATATATTACTATAAAAAATAAAAAAAAAAGAAAATTATATAATTTTCAATTTGTATATATATATTATGTCTTTATTTATATGATATACTAATTATTGACTAATTTTTCAACAAATTCGATTGATTGATACGAGTTGATTTTCTGTTACGATAGATCGACGAAACAATAGCTAGCCCAATAGCTGCTTCCGCGGCCGCAATGGCTATAACAAAGATTGAGAAAATGTCTCCTTTTAATTGGCGATTATCAAATATATCTGAAAATGTTACGAGATTAATATTAACCGAATTTAGTATAAGCTCAAGACACATAAGTGCTCTAACCATGTTTCGACTTGTGATCAGTCCATAGATACCGATAGAAAATAAATAGACGCTCAAAAAAAGTACATATTCGAACATCATCGACTAACTCCTCATCAACAATCTCGATTCATTTCAATATGAACAACAATTCAACCAATTTGGTTGACTAGAATCGAGCAATTACAGAAAAAAGAGGGTATTGGTAGTAAATTAAACTAAAAACTTTTCCTTTTTCATTTGATTTCGAATTTCTAATAATTTTGTTAATTCTAAGTATTTATTATTGACGAGCCGTAGTAATTGCACCTATTAAAGAAACTAAAAGAATTATAGAAATGAGTTCAAACGGAAGATAAAAATCTGTTGATAAATGAATTCCAATTTGTTGAACGTTACTTATAAGGTCCTGTTCTATAATCTGGTTTTTTCTTGTAGTCCAAATAATTCCGTACCATGACGTATCTAGGATAGTAGTAATTAGTGAAAAAAGAATACTTGTACAAACCAGTGAAGTGATCCCATCTCCTACAGTCCAAAGATAGGAATCGTTGGAATATTCTGAACCATTCATGAACATAACAGCAAATATGATTAAGACATTTATGGCTCCCACATAAATAAGGAGTTGTGCGGCAGCTACAAAATAGGAGTTCGATGGAATATAGAATAAAGATATACAAACAAGAACCAATCCCAACGAAAAGGCAGAATAAATTGGATTGGCAAATAATACTACTCCTAGGCCTCCTAATATAAGAAATGATCCCAGAAATACTACAAGTATATCGTGTATTGGTCCAGGTAAATCCATTATGTATAACAGATAAATAAGTCGAAATATTTCATGACCTTACTAAATAGTCCAGGAAAAATAAGGGTGTTACCCTTATTTTTTTCTTTATATGATAGGTTCCTAATTGAATTAAATCTTAATATGGATTAATGTAGATATAGATAAAGTTATTAAAGTTATTGGCCAATCCTACTTTTTTTATCTGAAAGAAAAAAGAAAAGATTGGAATTTTCTATTTCGAAATCATCACGAAAACATATTCTTGGTTTAAATCAAAGAGTAATTCTCAACAATCAATAGTTATTATTTATAGTTATTATTTGTAGTTTCTGAACAATCAAAATAAAAGAGGCTTGGATCCTTTATATAAAAAAAAATCTTAGTAATCGGTAATCGTTCTTGAATCAAGGAGTTTATCTTTGTCTATTTTGATTTGGGTCGAATTCATAACTGTTTGAATTGTGTAATCTCCAATTACTGACATTGGTAACCGACCCAATGCAATTTGATTATAATTCAATTCGTGGCGATCATAAGTAGAAAGTTCATACTCTTCAGTCATCGATAAACAGTTTGTTGGACAATACTCGACGCAGTTACCACAAAATATACAAACCCCAAAATCAATACTATAATTAAGCAATTGTTTTTTTTTAATATCTTTTTCAAATCTCCAATCAACAACGGGTAGATCTATGGGACATACACGAACACATACTTCACAAGCAATACATTTATCAAATTCAAAGTGTATTCGACCGCGGAAACGCTCTGATGTGATCAATTTTTCATAAGGATATTGAATAGTTACAGGTAAACGATTTGTATGGGATAAGGTAATTATGAAACTTTGACCAATGTACCTTGCAGCTCGTATTGTTTGTTGACCATAATTTATGAACCCGGTCACCATAGGGAACATATTGTGGATCTCCGTGAATAAATTGATGTTTCTTTCTCTTGTTTAAGATTGGTTATGAATCTAGAATATCGTTATTTTCTTCTTTTATTTATATTATTTATAGTGAAACAAGTTGGGAAGAAGTTGTCAATAATAGATTACCCAGGGAAATAGGTAACAGAAATTTCCATCCAAGATTTAATAGCTGATCCATTCTCATCCTCGGTAAAGTCCATCTTGCTGTGATAGGAATGAACAGAAACAAATAAGCTTTAGCTAATGTAATAAATATACCAATTGTCATTCCAAAGACTCCGGCCATTTTATTTATTCCGAAAAGTGCAGGAATAGATATGTACGGAATAGAGAAATTCCACCCACCTAAGTAAAGAACTGTTATAAATAATGAAGAAACTAATAAATTTAGGTAAGAAGCAAGGTAAAATAAAGCGTATTTGATACCTGAATATTCTGTTTGATAACCTGCTACTAATTCCTCCTCTGCTTCTGGTAAATCAAAGGGTAATCTCTCACATTCTGCTAGAGAAGAAATTAGAAAAACTACAAACCCTATAGGCTGACGCCACAGATTCCACCCCCAAAAACCATATTTTGACTGCGCCTCAACTATATCAACTGTACTTAAACTGTTAGATAATCATAGTCGATAATAACATCACTGTTCATATCGCTATTTCAAAACCGTACATGAGACCTCCGCTTCATACGGCTCCTCTACGGCCACAAATAAATGTAAGGACTTGTTTGGTAGTATCGTCATCTTTATTTATATAGTAAATATACACCGGGAGTCCCAAATTAGACCAATGAAATTCCGTTTGCTAGAATAAAAAGGTGCTTCTGAAAGGTGCTTCTGAATTGATCTTATCCGTTAGAATTTCAATTTATCTTTGTTCGGTAATAACTTAATCCTTCAATAAAATACTCGTTATATCAATAAATATGTTCTATCAATAACTATAAAGAATTAGAACGAATTGGGCATTAATTCCAAATTTTATTTATGATAAGAATTCTATATGTATAGATTATAGATATGGATGGGGAAAAGAAAGAAAAAATAAAGATCTTTTTTATTTCTTATTTATTCATTTTCTTTTTTTGCATCCCATTTCTTTTGTTCCTGTTCTTCTTTCTCAGAGGAAGGGGTACTCTGAAAAAAAAAAAGAAATATAAATAAAGGATTAATTCGTTTTTGATAGTCATTTCTTTAATCAGTGAATAAGAGCATACTCTAGATCGGAATCATGGGGAAGTACTGCTTGGTCATTTCTACCAACTTAAAGTCCTCATTATGATTCGTTTTATCCAAAGTTTTATGCAAAAATACCTTTTTTTGCTACCTTACATTATCTCCATTACTAATCTTTTGTGTACCTTAGTGTTCCTAACTGTCCACTGATTTTTGATTGATCCCCGGTATGGTAATACATATAAGACAGTAGTAGAAACCCCATACGGTCGATCTTTTGTACCCGCTTCAAGATATGATAATTAGTCAAAGAATCTTAATCTTGGGGTAAACAGTTTACACTGCTTGTGTTTATTATTCTTGTACATAGGGAATGAGATTTTACCTTCTTACTGCAAATTTATAAGCAGTTTTATTTTACTCATATAACTATCTAGTTTAACTCATCGACCCTAATGATGAATAAAAAATGAAAATATCCATTCAATATATTCAACCTCTTTACTTTATTTCTAGCGAGGAGGGAAAATAATCATGTTCCAACGAATCACACGTAGAGATATTGATAACACACATAGAGTTAATGGTATTTCATAGCTAATAGATTGAGCAGCAGCCCGTAGACCACCTGAAAAGGAATATTTATTGTTCGATCCATATCCTGACATAAGAAGTCCAATAGGAGCAATACTTGAAATGGAGATCCATAAAAAAACACCTATACTGAGATCGGCTAAAACAAGGCGAGACTCAAAAGGGATTACTAAATAACTTAGTAGAACTGATATGACCGCTATAGACGGTCCCACGCTAAACAAACGAATATCTCCTCTAGATGGGAGGAGGTCCTCTTTAAAAAGTAATTTGGTCCCATCTGCTAGAGCTTGAAGAATTCCTAACGGGCCGGCATATTCAGGCCCAATACGTTGTTGTATTGCTGCAGATATTTCTCTTTCTAACCACACAATTACTAGTACCCCTATAGTGATTCCCAATATAAGGGTGAAAATAGGAACAAAGATCCATATGAGCCCATAGACTTCTTTTAAGGATTCCGATCTAGAAAAAGAATTGATAGCTTGTACTTCTGTCGTATCAATTATCATTTCAACGATCAACTTCTCCCATAATGATATCTATACTACCTAGTATCGTCATGATATCGGCCAATTTCATTCTTTTAACTAGTTGAGGGAGAATTTGCAAATTGATGAAACCCGGTGGACGAATTTTCCACCTCCAGGGGAAAACACTACTGTCTCCTATCAAAAAAATTCCTAATTCTCCTTTTGGGGCTTCTACTCTCACATAAAGTTCTTGTTTCGACAATTCAAAATTGGGTGAAAGTTTTTTAGTAATAAATCTATATTCAAAATTAGTCCATTCGGCATTTTTTGCTCTATCAAAGCGTCGGACTTCTAAATTTTCATAGGGCCCCCCAGGAATTCCTTCTAGAGCTTGTTGAATAATTTTTATAGATTCTTTCATTTCACCGATTCGTACTAAATAACGAGCTAGTGAATCTCCTTCTTTTTGCCATTGGACTTCCCAATCAAATTTATTGTAACACTCATAACGATCAACTTTACGAAGATCCCATTGGATTCCAGAAGCTCGTAACATCGGTCCTGATAAACCCCAATTTATTGCTTCCTCTCCGCCAATAATGCCCACTCCCTCAACCCGTTCCAAAAAAATGGGATTCCGCGTAATAAGCTTTTGATATTCAACAATTCCTGTTAAAAAATAATCGCAGAAATCTAAACATTTATCTATCCATCCATAAGGTAGATCAGCAGCGACTCCCCCAATACGGAAATAATTATGCATCATTCGCATACCCGTAGCAGCTTCAAATAGATCATATAACAATTCCCTTTCTCTGAAAATATAGAAAAAGGGGGTTTGTGCACCGATATCCGCCATAAAAGGTCCAAGCCATAACAAATGAGAAGCTATACGACTCAATTCCAGCATAATTACTCTAATGTAACTGGCTCTTTTAGGTACTTGAACACTTTCCAATCGTTCTGGTGCATTTACTGTTATTGCCTCTGTGAACATAGTGGCTAAATAATCCCACCGTGTTACATAAGGCAAATATTGTATAATTGTTCGATTTTCCGCTATTTTTTCCATCCCTCTGTGTAAATAACCCAATATGGGTTCACAGTCAATAACATCTTCACCATCGAGAGTAACGATTAGTCGAAGAACACCATGCATTGATGGGTGGTGAGGGCCCATGTTAACTATCATGAGATCTTTTCTTGTAGCCGGTAAAGTCATATCTTTTCTTCCTTACTTCATTATTCCATGAATTTCTCAAAATGAGATTCATCAAAATGAAAAATATAATAACTACTATTAACTAATAACTAAAGAAAAAAATTCAAACCAATCTTAAAATTAACGGGTTTTTGATTCCCGAATACCCAACTGACTAATTAATTTCTTATAACGTACTCTATTTTTCTTTGACAAATAATCCAGCAGACGTTGACGTTTTCCCAGAATTTTTCGTAGACCCCTTTGCGATAAAAAATCTCTTTTATGTAATTCCAAATGTAAAGTAAGTCCCCGTATCTTATCGGTGAAACTGAATACTTGAAATTCAACAGATCCGCAGTTTTTTTCTTTTTCTTGTCGAATAGCCGAGATGAATGAATTTTTGACCATAAAAAACAATTTTTTTCTTTTCCGTGGATTTTACTGATCAGGAAAAATAATAATTATTATTATACTAGTTATTTGAATCTAGTACACAAAAATTTAGATTTCTTCATATACACTACTTTAATTCATTCTTATTTGATTTAAATCAAATTTATTTTATTCTATCCAAATCAAATTGCAAATTTGATTTGGATAGAATAGAAGGGGATGATACATTTATGCATTCACAAACACGAAAGAGAATTATTTTTTTACCTAACTAAAAAAAATATTCTGTCAATTTATTCCTAGATCCAATTGATACGTAATTTAATCGGTATCGTGTACCAGAATGTAATATAGCGTATGTGTATATATTTCGGTTTTATCTACTGAATATGTCATGCGATAGATATATAGGAAATATTTCCTATTAACTAATTTTGAATCGCGGATACATATATATTCTTGACATACTGAAATGACTGCCGTTATTGGTATCAAACATTCTTGACATACTGAAATGACTGCCGTTATTGGTATCAAACCAATAACGATTCATACAAGCTAAATCTTCTAATCGATAATTGGGCCAAAGAAACAATTTGAATTTAATGAATTTATCTGTTTCCGTACTAAGATGCTTTTCCTCGTTCAAAAATTGTCCACTGTTTTTTATGTTGTTTTGATTGCAAAATATTGTATTTCTATCCACAACATTCCAATTCTGGTTCCGGTAATTGAAACAAATTAGGATTCTCAATTCTCTACGACGTCTGGGAGATAGAATATTTTCGGGAACAAGGAAATCATAATAATTTTTGTTTCTATTCACAAGCATATTGCTGTTTTGTGCAACGGATCCATCAAGATTCTTTTTATCAACATATCTATTTTTTATTATGCATTTTCCATTAGTTTGGTGCTTATTCTTATCAACCAATGAAATACTTATGGTTTGGTATATAATATATTTTCCATCCCTTTTCATAGATAGACGAATTGGCTCGATAATAAATATTCCCCTTTTTATCAATTCTGTAAGAGTTAGGTCTTTCTGAATCAACATTGCATCCAGATGCATCTCTCCTCTTTGAATTGAGGATATAGCAATTCCCCTTGGATCTATCAGTCTAAGTAGAAGACAATATACCTGGATATTACTGATCATTCTTTGATTCAAGGGATCATCCCATCTTAATTGAAAAAGAAAATACTTTTTCAAGAAGAAATCCAGTTCCGCTTCTTTCTTGCTCTTGTATTGTTTTTTCTTTCTACCCCTTTTAATGTTTGTTCCTGTGTAATCTTCTTCAACATCTTTCTTTTTGTTTTGTTTTCGTAGATCTGATACAAGATCCCCTTGGCCTTGTTGTTCATTTTTTTTTTTATTTACGTCGATCTTTTCACTTTGACTAATATTTTCATTTCTATTAAAATGAAAAATAAGTAATTTGATTGGTATGATCCACGGTTTAATCTTATACGCATCAAAAAGTCGCACAAATTCTGGGAAAAACCAGAGCTCTAGATTTGATATGGTACGATATAACCTTTCTTGATTCATTCCCATCCAATCAAAAAAGTGTTTTTTTTTAGAATTTTGAGTTTCCGTTTTAGCATTTTTATGAATCTTGGTATCGATATACGTATTGGTTGAGGTTTCAATATCGAGATTATTTCTAAGACAAAAATGGAGAATTCTATAATCAAAAAATTTTCTATCCAGATTTTTGTTCGTATCAATAATAGATCCTTTTTCTAGATAATCACTAATAGCTATACTTATCAATCCATAAAATGATTCGGATTCCAGTGTATTAAAATTATATGTCATTTTTTTGTCCTTTACTTGTAACGTTGATCCATAAATATATGAGTCCTTACTATCCCCATAATTTATATATTTATATGAAAAAAGATAATATCCATAATGTTTTTTCCATTTTTCTTTTTGACTCATCAACGAATCCACTGCATAGTAATTTTGTTTCATGTAATGAATTAATTGGTCTTTTTTATATAAATCCAATTTTATTGAGTCTTTCTTTTGAATCGTACGACATTGATTGACTCTATTTTGCCATTTTTTCGATATTAAGTGGGCCCACTTGGTCTGAGATAAATTGTATTGATAATGACCCCGTAACCAAATTTTCCATTTATTCATCCCATACTTATGAATTTTCTTATGTCTTGGTTTGGAATTAAATATTCCTTGTGTCGTACAATAATTCTTGATTATATCCCTAAGAAAAGGATGGGTGCCGTGATATTGAAGTACAGATCTCAAATGATAATTGTTAAGTAATTGATTTTGTGATAATTTGTAAAATACATATGCTTGAGACAAAGAAGATAAGTCACAATAAATATTAGAATTTTTATTACTAATATTAGTATTAGAAAACGACTTTTTTATAGTTGAAATAAAGTTCGTTGTATTTTGATTTGGTTTCTCAACCCCTTCTTGGTTTGTTTCGTCGTTGTAAATGGATTTATTGATAATTTTTTTTGTTGATTCAAAGAAAAGTTGTGCATTGGTCCTTGGAATCTTAATAATACATAGTAATATATCCATGTATGTTTTTTCAATGAAGGATTTCATAAAATAATGCGATTTACGTATTAATCGGATATTTTTTCTTTTGGATATTTGCCAAATATCCTTTTGTGATTCCGATCTTTTATTTTTATCATCACAAGTTAGAACTAGTTTTTTCTTGTCTTTTGTGATTCCTTTTATTTGAGCCTTAATTGTGATTATGTTATTAGCAAGATCTTTCATTTTTGTTTCTATGAGTGAAGAATTTTCATTTACACAATTCATGGATCGAATTTGAATGGTCGATTCTTGGATAATATTATTATTTATATTGGAGTCTTTTCTGTTTTCATTTGTTTCATATACTTTTACCTTCCTCAATTTCAATAAGAAAATGGGGTTTACTTTTTCAAGTTCTTTCATTATTAGGTTTCTAACTAGAACTATTTTGGTGACCCATCTTGTTTTTTCTTTTGAAATCTTTAAAAACAATTTGATTCTTTCTTTGAAAGTCCTTATAACTTGAAAAAAATGCTTTTTCACTTTTATCATTTTTTTTTCGAGTTCTTGAAAAATGGGTTCAAAAAAAGAAGGTTGTTTTCGGGGAGACCCCAAAGGCAGTTCTGCTTCCCTTCCCCAGACTGTTAAAAAACAAAAATTGTCTTTTTTCTCTTTTTTACTCATTTTCTGATCTCTATGATGAGATCGTATTTTAGATCTTCGCCAAGGTTTCAGACAGAAAGGAAATAGAATCTTTATCTGAATACCATCTGTTAACCAGTTTTGAGGAAATTCTGTTTCTGATAATTGAACACCATTATAGGTACATTTAACATGCATTTCTCTATTCCATTCCTTCAAATCCTCGTACCACTCGGGGAATTGCAATAATAACATACGACCAATATTTTTAGCTATTATCAATAAGGGTAATATAACGTATTTTCTAAGAAAAGATTGGGTTACTAACATTAAACCTCTTATTGCTTGAGTAAATAAAAAGGTATCCCAAGCTTCTGATATTGCTATTCGTTCATTTTCCTCTTCTTTCTCTTCATTTGTTTTCTCTTTTGTTTCTTCCTCCTCAAAATAAGAAATTTGCAATTCTGGGTTTCCCCCTACCCAATTCCTAAAAATGAGATGAATCATTTCAGAGATATTAAAAAATGAAAAACAAAATGTTTTGTCTATTCGATCCAAAAAAACTGGAGAATGCACGTTTGCTTGAAATATTTCCCAAGTAATTGTTTTACGTCTTTGAGCACGCATGGATCCTTTGATTATACCTCGTCGAAAATCTGATTGTTGTGAGTAACGTATCAAAGCCACTTCCTCTTCTTCATCACTAGTGCTAGTATAATTATTATTACCACTGGAATTAGTACTCTGATCATCAGTATAAATTACCACACGCTTGCCTTTTCTTGAACGAATTTCAGAATCCTCCGTTGATTCCTCGTCATTTTCTTCTTCCTCTTCTTCCGGATCGTCTGTCAATTTGTATGACCATCGAGAAACCCTTTTACTGATTTCTTCCATTCCAATAGATTTCTTTCTAATTGTTGTTAGATCGTTTGGATCAGTTGTAATTACATCAAATAAAAATTGAAAAGGTTTTGCTTGACTTTCTAAATCAATTCTTCGTGTGTGTTCAAAAGATAATTCATCGATTGAGTTTAAGAAATTCCCAATCGAACTCGAATTCAATAAAAATTCCTTGCTAACGTCGAACGTGTTCTTTTGATGTTCAAATTCTCGAGAATCATTATGAAATAGACCATGAATCTTATTTATCCAAAGCATTTCTACGGAATCTGCTGTCGAAGTTCTTAAATCATTCATGATTGCACGTAAATTGAATTTTTTTATTGTTCCTCGATAGGGTCCGTTCAAAAAGGGATCGTACATTTTTGGCAAGTATTCTTGTTCATTCTCATCATCGCACAATCTGGTCCTTTTTTCTAGCATATCTAAACCAAGAGATCCCTTCTCTTTTTCTAGAATTTTTATTCGACTTATCAATTCATTATTCAAGTTGTATTTTTTTTGTTCGTTAGTATAA